ATTCGAACAACTGCTTCAAATACAGTATCAGGCAGCACAGCTTGTGGAACCTCAATATCCACGGGCTTATTAGCTAAATGGCAATTGGCACATACAATACGCCCAGTTGCTTCTCGTGGATTTTCATAACCCTGCTGCGCAAAAATGGGATATGCGTTTGAAATAGATGTCCGCGTTATTACATATATCATGATCAATACGGAAATGAATCGAGTCATCTCTTCCTTTACCCAAGGAAAGGTCTTTCTATTTTGCATGGTCCAATCATTGATCCCGGAAATTTCTACAATAAATTAGGTAGGTAGCTAGTATAGTTCCCTATCCACGATTCTGCCATTATACTGGAATAATTGTACTGAAATATAGGAGGAATCCCCTGGGGGGGTAGAAGTATAAAGAGTGAGTAAGCTTCAAAATGGTTTGTTTATGTACGAAGTAGCATTTTGATTGATATCAGCAGATCAAATGAGTTCTTCATTCATTCATTGAATGATAAATCACTACAAGTGAAGGAGATACACGATTTAAATAATAGAAGATCCAATATTTCAAAATTGTATCTAGAATGACTGGAAAAGTGGAAACAAGACCAGATATAATTTGATCGTTATGAGCAAATCCAAAATCTTTGTAGACCAAACCAATCATTATTTCCCAACCACGGGGTGAGTGGAATCCGATACATAAATCGGTTAATAAAAGAATAGAAAAAGCCTTTATTGTGTCGCTTAAACTATAGAGGAATTCCTGAACCCACGAATTCAGAATGACAAGTTCTTCATTACCCAGAATAGAATAACCACTTAGAATAGCAAAACAGATTATATTTGTCGAGAAATGCAAAATGATGTGGATATGATCTTCATTGTGAATTTTAACCAATTGTATCGTCTCTTTGTGGATTCCTATACGAAGCTTTTGTATCTGTGTCTCCGGGTATTCTTTTATCATTTCATCCAACAAGAATAGTTGTTCTAATTCTATGAATCTTTCTAGAACGTTCTTTTCTTGAATATCATTCAAAAAAGTTTCGGATTGTCCGGTATTCCACCAATTAGTAACCCAAGATTCCAGGCTTTTATTAAATGAGAGAGAGATCCACCAGGGCAAAAAGACTATAGATGCAAGATATGGGCGGGGAGTCAATGCTTTCTTTTTTGACACTTTGAATCTGTGAATTGTTAATGAACCCGCTTCATTCGCCGACTCTATCTGATCCGATATTTCTATGAAGCATGAGTTCTATAACAAGGTATGGAACCTATGGATCTATTCCTTTTTTTTTTTGAATTGTTTAGTCCTTGGATCTAAAAAGAATATAGAAATAGAATAAGGGTCCGTTTCAAATGAAGAAATAATCAAATATTTTTCCCAGATATCTCAGTTGGTCAAATTCGAACCAATTCTATTCTCATTTGTTCTTTCGATGAATGCCCAAAAGAACCACTTGAAATAATAAATATTATTTGGATTTCGAGACGAAAGAACTCCCCTCAATTATTTTTTCGAAATGTTTCACTGGCTACCCTCAACCCAGGAATAATTGAAGGGATATTTCTGAAGAATATTAATGATGAAATCCGAAATGGGTGGCAAAACGGGAGAGAAATCGGATAGTTATGAGAAATCTAAGCGTTTGGTCATCAAAGAGCTAAGATCAAAAAAGAAACACCGATTGACAAAAGAAAGATAATTAACGAGATATGATACATCTGTATCTAATGTATCAATTCAAAGTATTGGCCCTAAAAAGAGAAATTATGTACTGTATTCCGAAGTGCTCTGATATGTGTGATGAATACATACTTATTAGACTTGTTACTAGTAGAATTGAGTTCTATATGCATAAAAATAGTTTTGGTCGATCAAAATTGCTTCTTATTATGGTTGTTCCGTATACGTCCGCCTGCTTTATTCTATGGCCACGGAATGATTACCAACGGAACGGGGTAAATAGAATCTAACATGTTTTACTCGAATGAACGTTCCGAAGAAACTTCAGTTATATTAAATAAGGGGGTTCCTTCCCTCATACTGAGAAAGCATTCATTCTCTTCAGTTCATTTCAAAATACTTCAATTGGCACGCGCAAGAAATAGGCCAATTCAGCAGCTTTTTGTTCAATTTCTCGTGGAGTAAAATTCTCATCAGTACGAGTCAAGGGAATGGCGCCCTGGCCTCTGATTTCCATATAAAGGACACGTCGAGGATAAAGACCCTCTTTAACTTCTATTCTGATCGATTGGATATCTCTCATAAGGAATCGAAGGAAGATGCGACGATTTATTCCAGGAAATCCCCAACGAAAAATACACACTATTCCTTCTTTTCTATCGAATCGATCATAACCACTACCTACATTCCACGAAATTGTGCACCACAAATAGGAACTAATGAACAGACCTGCGATCCCATAGAAAGACATCACGATTCCTTGTGGAAAAAAAAGAATTTGCTGAGACGGGAATAAGGATATCAGATTCCTACCAAGATAACTGGAAGTTCCAACCAATAAGAACCCTAGTGAACCTAAAAAAAGGATACAGGCCCAGCAGAAATTACTTGTTTTTTGAGACCCCGTTATAAGTTCTACCCATATACGTTCTGATCGATAGTTCATACTAGATCAAGTTGCACCCTATTGGAATTGAGAGAAGAGAATAAGCCAAATGAATTTGATTTTACTTTTTTTTTTTGTTTTGCTCCCGAAGTAACTCTCATCAACTAGCACTATTATGATGTGAACTATTAGGAGTAATTCATCGAATTGGTTAGATATAAAATAATAACATCCCCTTCATATGATACCACTCTGTATATCTACATAATATAGATATGTTGACTTTCTATTTCAGATATCCGCTGATCCATTTTAAAACAGCTATCCCCACATATACATGCATATGGATTTATCCATATATCATGTATCTGCATGCATAACCACTTTTTATTTGTGCTCGGAGGGAGCCACATGTCGTACCATATTCCACTAAATAGATATCTGTATTATGATCCAAGTCCAAGTGTTGAAATAAATTGATGAAATTTTTCCCTATTGGATCTAAACAATCTTGTTTTTTTGAACATGAAGAGATAAAGAAGCCATTGCAATTGCAGGAAACACTAAGCCCACTAAAGGCACAAAAATAGAGGGTAAATTGAGATCTGTCATAGAATGGGTACCTCGATTTAATATTTGTACCTGTTATAAAGATATCTTATGTTATGATAAGTATATCTATTATAAGTATTATTAAGTATAGAATAAGTGCAAGGAATGTAGAGCTAAATAAATGTCCCTATTTTTCTTTCTACAAGAAATATATGGCTGATAATCTGCTTTATTATTCTTGTCCTACCCCCCTTAATTTATCTTCTAATAAAGAGTTTCTTACGAGTTTCCTAAGGATTTCGTTAAAATCCGATCCAACAGGAATTCATAGTCAAAATGTAAGTTCTCGGGAGATAAAAAAAAATATACAACACTTCCCTTATAGATTTGAATTCATCTATATATATAGATGAATTCAAATCTATTTATATTAATACGATATATATTAATATGAAAGAAGGGAACATGAAATTCTTTTGATTTTTTTCCCAATTCCTTTCCGCGGAAGGAAGAATTCACCCTTTTCCTATTGATAGAGAGTTCCTGATTACTAATCATGAATAGGGGTAGGATAAAAAATCTGGATAGAAAAAAGTAATTATCCGAAACTTCCTATAGAACTTATGTTACCAAAGAAAACCCCACTCTTCTTATTTTGACTTTGATTCCGATGAACTAAAGTTCGCTACAAATACCTGAGCCTAGCGCTCGACTTGAATTTTGATTCAAGGGAAAGAAACCGTGTAGCTGAAATAATTCACTCAGAACACCTTTTAAAGGATTACGTGGTACGATTGGATCAAATAAGCCCTTATGGAATGAATACTCAGCCGCTTGTGTCCCGTCGGGTACTATCTTATTCAATGTTTGTTCAATTACTCTTTTACCCGCAAATGCAATGTAAGCATGGGGTTCAGCAATAATGATATCTCCCAACATACCAAAACTGGCCGTTACTCCACCGGTTGTAGGAGATGTAAGGATTGATACATAGAATAACTTTTTATTGAATTGATAATCATATAAAGCGGAAGATATTTTAGCCATTTGCATCAAGCTCAAACTTCCTTCTTGCATGCGTGCTCCTCCAGAAGCACACACTATAATAACAGGTAGAGATCTATTAGTAGCATATTCGATCAACCGGGTGATTTTCTCGCCTACTACGGATCCCATACTACCTCCCATGAACTGGAAATCCATAACCCCAATTGCTATGGGAATCCCATTTAGTTGACCTATGCCTGTTTGAACAGCCTCAGTTAAACCTGTCTTTCTTTGATATGAATCGAGACGATCTCTATAAGGTTCCTCTTCCGAGTGAAATTCAATGGGGTCAATAGAGACCATGTCTTCGTCCATAGGATCCCAAGTGCCCGAATCAACCGAAAGTTCGATTCTATCTGAACTACTCATTTTCAAATGATATCCACATTGTTCACAAATATTCATTTTTGAACTAAAAACTTTCTTATAATTTAATCCATAACAATTTTCGCATTGAACCCATAAATGTCTGTATTTTTTCTTTCCATCGAAATCATTAGATCTTCCTCTTCTATTAAAATTAATGCCATTAATGCGAGTTCTTATACTCGAACTCCCACTGTCACTATCACTTACACTTTCACCACTACAAATGTAACTATAAATGTAACTGTAAATGGGATTGTCGCTACCACTTGAAATGGAACTATCAATACTGATTTCAGAACGAAGATAACTATCAATGCAACTATTAATGTGATTATTCCAACTATACGTGGTATCATACATATAACGATCATAGTAGCGATTGTCACTCTTAGACCCACGATTCAGATAACTAGAAAAAGCATTTTCTAGTTCACTCAGAAAAGAACTATCATTGTCAATCTCAAAAACCTGA